TTGAAACTTGCTTGAACATGAATAACCCCTTTTGGTATTCGACGTCCATTCTTACGTGAACTAATGCGCCCATTCCTACGTGAGCCAATTCTTGTTATGGTTTTTGTCATATTTTATCATCTCCTAAATATGAGTCATAAATATACGGATATATCATTTTCATGTCAAAATGGGTCCTTTATTTTTGTTTTGAGTCTTTTGGAGAGTCTCTTTTAAGAAAAAAATTATCCCTGTCTCTGTTTATGCCTCGGGTTGAAACAAATTACTATAATTCGTCCCCGCCTGCGGATCAGGCGACATTTTTCACAAATTTTACGAACGGACGCCCTAATTTTCATATTGTATTGTTACTCCTTAATTTTCATTTTGAATCTACTCCTTCGAAGAAAAGAAAATAAGTCTCTTGAAATTTTTAACCTCCGATTGTATCCGAACGAGAGGAATGTTGAAAAGTCACTACGAACCCGAAACATACCATTGGAAAGTGATTCAGTAATTAAACCTTCATGAATCCATTTTTGTTCTTTCATTCCAGGTAACCCCTTTAATTATCAACTCATGGAGTAGGAGTGATATTAGACAACCCTTCCTCTTTTTTCAAAAAAAAAAATAGGAAGTTTTCCTACGGATGCAATTCGTAGATCATAAAGATCACCATATATATAACAAAATTTCTCCCCCGATTCCTTCTAGTCGAGCCTCTCGGTCTGTCATTATACCTCGAGAAGTCGAAAGAATTACAATACCCATTCCTCCTAAAATCCTAGGAATTCGTTGATGGTTGGAATAGATTCGTAGGCCGGGTCGGCTGATACGTTTTAAAACAGTTCTATATGGCCCTTTTCTATTCCTTCTATGTCGCAGAGTTGAAACCAAGAAATATTTATTGCTTACTCGATGTTTTCTCACATTTTCGATAAAGCCTTCGCGTAGAAGTATTTTAACAATGTTTTCAGTGATATTTGTAGATGCTATTCGAACCGTTCCTTTTTTATCCATGTCAGCATTTCGTATAGAAGTTATTATTTCGGCAATAGTGTCCCTACCCATGATGAACTATAATTATTTGTGCCTCCGGGTTTTTATATAATCAGCATGCTCTACTCTTTTTTTTTCATGAATTATTAAAGGTATATGCGTGAGAAACAATCTACTAATACATTCTACTAATTAATGGAATCTAATTCAGTTCAGATATCTTACTATGAACCTCCCTTTTTTTATGTTTTATTATGTTTTCATCTATTAGTATTTATTTAGAATCTATTTATAATACCTCAGGAGCTAATGAGACTATTTTAGTAAAATTCAACTGTCTCAATTCCCGAGCGATCGCACCAAAAACTCGAGTTCCTTTTGGATTTCCTTCTTGATCAATGACAACTGCTGCATTGTCATCATATTGTATTATCATACCATTGTCACGTTTGAGTTCTTTACATGTACGTACAATTACAGCTCTGATCACTTCTGATCTTTGTAGAGGCATATTGGGAACTGCTTCTTTGATTACAGCAACAATAACGTCACCAATATGAGCATATCGGCGATTACTAGCTCCTATGATTCGAATACACATTAATTCTCTAGCCCCGCTGTTGTCCGCTACATTTAAATAGGTCTGAGGTTGAATCATATCATTCTTATTATTTTTCTCTTTTTTCTTTCAATGCTAACTAACTAAAGGGCGAAGAAAAAAAGATTGTTTGTCCAGAAATAAAAAAACTGCGGTTTTTTCATCACAAGGCCCCTTTCCTTTCGTTCCATATCCCTATCCCGCAATAACGAATTGAGTTCGTATAGGCATTTTGGACGCAGCTATAGAAATAGCTTCTCTGGCTACAATTTCTGATACTCCACCCATTTCATAAAGTATTCGACCCGGTTTAACGACGGATACCCAATATTCGGGAGATCCTTTCCCCGAACCCATACGTGTTTCGGTAGGCCTTACTGTAACAGGTTTGTCTGGAAATATACGTACCCATATTTTTCCACCACGACGCGCATATCGTGCCATGGCTCGCCGCCCCGCTTCTATTTGTCTAGATGTGATCCAAGCGGGTTCAAGTGCCTGAAGGGCGTATCCGCCGAAACAAATTCGATTGCCTCGATAAGATATTCCCTTCATTCTTCCTCTATGTTGTTTACGAAATCTGGTTCTTTTGGGGTTATAGTTGATGGTTGTTTCTCAATGCCATCTCTACTGCAGAACTGGACATGAGAGTTTCTTCTCATCCAGCTCCTCGCGAATGAAACGATTAAATAATATTGTATATATTTTGATTTTGAATTGAATGAATAATGAATCATGGAATTTTTTGAGATATAATCTGTCACGTACACGTAGGAATAAAATAAAATGAGAAATTCAATTTTATAATTAATGAATCCTCATTTTTACCTTTATTTTATTTATTTTTATTGAATTGCCCAAAACTTAGCAATCCAGTAAGGCTTTCGCGGGCGAATATTTGCTCTTTCAACATCCCTTTCATTCGTAGGGGCGTTCCATGACCTATCAGAATAAATGAATTGGTTCTTGGCTCGTTCCGCCATCCCACCCAATGAATCATTAGGATTCGTTTTCAAGGGAATCTTCCTCAGTCACAGGTTCTGTCGTTCCCATCGCTTCTCGATTAATGACTAGGCCCGAACTCTGCAATGGAGCTCCTAATAAAATTTGTTCCTGAATCAATCTTCTCAGTCTTTATTGACTTGGCGCTCTTTATTCTTTTTGATTTTTCGTATAAATTGTATTCATATTCATCGAATCTAATTATTAATTATGGACGAATACATTAATGCTTTATTACATTGCCTTTTATAAGATAGTTCATAGACCATACATATTGGAATCATATATCATTGCTATTCTTTTTCTTTCTTTCTCTCACCCCTCCATTTATCCATATCCCTTTGTTTTTGCTTCACAACCTTATAGATTGATTTTTCTTTTATGTAAAAAAAAATGCTTCAGTTGCTACAACAATATGATCAATACATCATATAGCGACTGGTTCCTTGGATCCAGATAATACGAAGCAATGAGCTGGTTATTAGTTATATAGTTATTAGTTCATACTAGGGGATGGCCCTTTGTTTTTTAATCCTAACCTAACTCTAAATAAAAAACCAACGAGTCACACACTAAGCATAGCAATTATATGGAGATGGAGTCAATCGAATTGTTATTCAACCCTATAGAATTAAGAATTCGAAAAAATTCTCATTTTTTGATTGAACGGAAAAAAATGAACGAGTTTGTGATTTTTTATTCAATTGCCGGATGGATGGAACAGAAAGACAACGAAAGGCCCATTATTCCTCGTCTGCAAATATCCAAATTTTGATTCCTAATGCCCCATAGATAGTTCGAACTGTATAGGAACAATAATCAATTTTGGCTCGAATGGTTTGTAGGGGAACCCTACCTTCTCTGATCCATTCGACACGTGCTATTTCCTTTCCGTCGATACGCCCTGCAATTTGTACTTGAATTCCCTTTGTATCTGCTTTTTCAGTTAATTCAATAGCTTTTTTCATTGCCTTTCGAAACGAAACTCTATTCTTTAATTGTTCGGCTATAAATTCTGCAAGAATATTAGGTTGTCCATACGGTTTTTCAACTCTTGTGATAGCAATGTTAAGTTTTTGGTTCACAGAATGAAATTCTTTTTGTGCATTGCTCTGTAATTCTTCAATTCCTCGCGGGCTGCCCTCTATGAACAATTTTGGGAATCCCATATATATTATGACCTGGATCAGATCGATTCTTTTTTGAATCTTTATGCGTGCAATTCCCTCGGCACCCGAGGATATTTTCCTATTTTTTTGTACATAATTCTTGATACAATCCTGTATTTTTTGATCTTCCTGGAGACCCTCGGAATAACTTTTTGGTTGTGCAAACCAAACAGAATGATGACTTTGGGTTGTACCAAGTCGGAAACCGAGTGGATTTATTTTTTGTCCCATAGCACCTCGCTATCTCTATAAGTCCATATCATTTCTCTATTAGCCCACGTCATTCTGTTACGATATAGCATATGATCCATCATATATAGATACCTCTCTATGACATCTGTATACTTATCTTTATATACCCATCCATATTTTCTTAACCATATGAAATAGTTTTTATCTTTAGATGTATCTTGCAATACAATAGTTATATGACAGGTGGGTCTTTTTATCGGATAACTACGTCCTCGGGCTCGGGGTTTTAACTTTTTCATGCTAGTACCTTCATTAACTTCAGCTTGACTAATGATTAAAGCCGTTTCGTTGAATCCCATATTGTGACTAGCATTTGCTGCTGCAGAATAAACTAATTTTAAAATGGGATAACACGCTCGATAAGGCATGAGTTCTAGTATCATAAGTGTTTCCTCGTAGGGACGCCCACGAATCTGATCAATTACTCTTCGCGCTTTATGAGCAGACATACGTATATGTTGACCTAAAGCGTATACTTCTACATCTGGGTCACTCTTTATCATAAGGTTCACCTCCCACCAATAAACGATGAGCACCCATATCCACTTTATTAATTAATATATTAACGACGAGATTTATTATCGTTTCTCGCATGCCCCCGGAAATTCAGAGTAGGTGCAAATTCTCCCAATTTGTGACCTACCATACGATCTGTTATATAAATAGGCAAATGTTCCTTTCCATTATGAATAGCAATTGTATGGCCGATCATTGTGGGTATAATGGTAGATGCCCGGGACCAAGTTACGATTGTATCTTTTTCTGCCCTCGTGTTGAGCTTCGCAATTTTTATCAATAAATGATTAGCTACAAAAGGATTTTTTTTTAGTGAACGTGTCACAGCTAATTACTCCTTTTTTTTGTAAAGATGAGGAAACATATTCTATTTTCAATATTCTCCTATTTACTACGGCGACGAAGAATCAAACTATCACTATATTTATTCCTTTTTCTACTTCTTCTTCCAAGCGCAGGATAACCCCAAGGGGTTGCGGGTTTTT